TACTACGAAAGGAAGTTGATCATGGATTACGAATAAGCCTAAAATGGATTCTTCCTGGGTCGATGCCCGAGTGGTTAATGGGGACGGACTGTAAATTCGTTGGCAATATGTCTACGCTGGTTCAAATCCAGCTCGGCCCAAAAATTTGCCAATCTACCATGAGATGGTATAACCCCTTGTACTTCCGAAATACTCCATACGAAGAGAAAAAAGAATCAAACTTTATGCTAGATCCCTTATTTCGCTGGGATTGTAGTTCAATTGGTTAGAGCACCGCCCTGTCAAGGCGGAAGCTGCGGGTTCGAGCCCCGCCAGTCCCGACGCATCCAATATCCAAGAAATCCATCAATTCATTTTTCCCTTTCTATCAACTATGTTATGTAAAGGGTTTTGGGGGCATAATTTCATTCCCAAAGAAAAAAGGAGTTTCGTTTCTAACTTAAGTCTTTTTTTTTTATTCACTTTTCTTCTTTCTTTAGGTTTCTAATTAGTTGACTAATAGAAGGGAAAGGGCAATCGGATGGTGCTTTATCAGATGATTGATTGTATAAATAAGACGCAAGATAGGTTATAAAAAATGATAAATAAAGGAATTTTGGGTTGATTGGGCCATAAATCCAAATTGGATTCGGTATGGATAAAATAACTTCCTATGTTATAATATTATACTATTCAAGTCTCGACGACAAATTTATTTGATAGATCAGATATTGTTATTCATAATATTGATCTGATTTAAGACCATTGAGAGGTAATTCATTCATTGAATTTACCGACGAAAGGTTTATCATCTCTAGGGGATTAAATCCCGAGTTATTGTGAAGTAAAAAAACGGATGAGATTATGGAAGTCAATATTCTTGCATTTATCGCTACTGCACTATTTATTCTAGTTCCTACTGCTTTTCTACTTATCATTTACGTAAAAACAGTCAGTCAAAATGATTAATTCCGTTGAATTTGCAAATTCAATGGACTGAAACTTTCCTTCTGATTTTTGATCAAAAATTGATGAAGTCAAAAATCGTCAATATTCTATGAATTTGATAGTATGGTAAGAAAGAAATAGATAAATATTTCTTTTTACCATACTATCTACCTCTCTATTTATATTTCTTTCTTAGTCTATAAAGTTTTTAATCTAAAACGAATAAAGTCAGTTTCTCTAGATCAATCTACACTATTGTCTTTCTATATGTGTATAGATTTGTCTGGAATTGACATAACACCCAATTTGCTACATCTATTTGTTTCAATCCTCTGAACCCCTTTCTTTTCGAAATACAAACACGGGAATCACTGAAATATCTCTTTGCTTGAAAGAGTATGCTTCATATCATAGATTCCTCAATTGGAATTCAATTGGATTCAAAATCCAGATATTTTTTTTAATTCAAATTAATAGTTCAAAACGGGTTTGAGAACGATCTATCAAAAAATTGATATTGATACGGTTTGATTCCTCAACTCAATTATCAATTAGTATTTAGAGCCCACTTCTTCCCCACACTACGAGTGAAAGGGAAAATGTAAAGACTACCATTAAAGCAGCCCAAGCGAGACTTACTATATCCATGTGAATTATGTCCCCTACCTCTAGAAATACAAAGGAATTCTTCCATTATTCCTCACTAATAATAATGGAATCAATGGCGCATAGTCAAAAAGGGATTCCGGCAGAACACTGTTGAGAAACCAATCACCAAAATAAATTCTGATTTCGAATTGGGAAAAACGAAACACAAGCAAGATACGTAGTAACATCCCAAGTAAATGGGACCCCAAAAATAATAAAAAAAGAAGTCCCATTCTTTTTTTATTTTCGTAAGTAAAAACAGAAAAGGATAAAAGGGGATAGATCCCTAAATTGGATCTAATCCGTACCCCCTTCTCCTTTCCAATTATCTATGTGAAAGAGCGATGCTTGACTAGGGCTTGGCTTTAATAAAAGAAATTCTTTCTTTTTGCCCCCTTTTTTAGAAAATTCTATATTTAAAAGGCAATTATCCATTCAATCTTGATTGGATACCCTGAGAGATTCTCGCGAGTCGGTCGTATCTAAACTTTTGACCCTTTCCTTTCAAATCAAAAATTCTTAATTGAATCTGATTTCCTATCTATCAGGCTCTACAATCTGATTCAAGATCCATTCATTAGACACTCCCTTAGCTTAGGGATAGAAGCTAATCGTGAAGTCTTGATAGCCCCTCCCCGTTGATTCTACTCGATTACTTATGATTAGAATCAAACAAAGTATCAACATTCCGCTGCTTCTCACAGGTAATCATTCTGCGAGTTATATCAGCAGAACAGAAGAAGAGATTTCGAAGTTTTTTGTTTGTTGATGAGGCGACACCCGGATTTGAACTGGGGAAAAAGGATTTGCAGTCCCCCGCCTTACCACTCGGCCATGCCGCCCAAATGATACAAAATAGATGAGAAAATTTTTCCGGATTACTGAATTTTATTGTACTTGTATTTTGACTCCTGTTTTTTTTAAT